GCAAACTTTACAACGTTACAAAGAACTTCAGGACATTATAGCTATCCTTGGGTTGGACGAATTGTCCGAAGAGGATCGTTTAACCGTAGCAAGAGCGCGAAAAATTGAGCGTTTCTTATCACAACCCTTTTTCGTAGCAGAAGTATTTACCGGTTCCCCGGGGAAATATGTTGGTCTAGCAGAAACTATTAGAGGGTTTAAATTGATCCTGTCCGGAGAATTAGACGGTCTTCCTGAACAGGCCTTTTATTTGGTAGGTAACATCGATGAAGTTACTGCGAAGGCTACAAACTTAGAAATGGAGAGTAATTTGAAGAAATGACCTTAAATCTTTGTATACTGACCCCGAATCGAATTGTTTGGGATTCAGAAGTGAAAGAAATCATTTTATCGACTAATAGTGGACAAATAGGCGTATTACCAAATCACGCGCCTATTGCGACAGCTGTAGATATAGGTATTTTAAGAATCCGCTTTAACGACCAATGGGTAACGATGGCTCTGATGGGTGGTTTTGCTAGAATAGGGAATAATGAGATCACTATTTTAGTAAATGATGCGGAGAAGAGTAGTGACATTGATCCCCAAGAAGCCCAGCAAACTCTTGAAATAGCGGAAGCTAATTTGAGGAAAGCTGAAAGCAAGAGACAAACAATTGAGGCAAATCTAGCTCTCAGACGAGCTAGGACACGAGTAGAGGTTATCAATGCGATTTGATAACTAGTTGGTGCGCCCGAATAGAATAATCCAAAGAATTTCTGTTTATACACCCTATTTTTATTCTGCCAATTGAATCCAATTAAATTCAATCAATTGGAATCAGATTCTGATGGAAGGAAAAAGGTTGAAGTTTCAATTCGAAAATCAAATCGAATAGGATAGAAAAGATACAAAATCAATAAACGAAGGTGAGTAGAAAAACTTATTAGATACCATTGGCTGTGGTATCTAATAATTTCTACCTACTATTGGATTTGAACCAATGACTCCCGCCGTATGAAAGCAATACTCTAACCACTGAGTTAAGTAGGTCATTTATCATTATACCAAAAAACAAAAAGAGATCCATCACATCCCATCGATGGAGTATAAATCCAATAGGACTTCTAAGCAATACCAATCCAAAAGATCAAAGAGATATAGTGTGGGATCATGGAATATTCATCTTGACAAGAAATTATCTACATAATATGATAAAATAGGTCTGACAAGGACAAGGGCTATAGCTCAGTTAGGTAGAGCACCTCGTTTACACGTGCGCCAATGTTTTTCAGGGGAGTCCATCATGCAATAAAAGGAATTGATCTTTTTGAGAAATCAATGTCTGACTCTGTGGCTTGTAGGGAACAAAACAAGAGAACAATAGCCTGACAAATGGCTCGGCCCGATTCGGGTGCCCTTTTAGGAACCAAATAAAATCCGTCATCGATTTGAGATATTGATAAGGTGAATACCTAGTCTATTCAATGCTAGGCATAATGAGTATAAGGATCTCAAAAATTCTCTTTTCGTTCTATGAATCTTAAGGCGTATGAAGTTTCATATGTGATTCTTTAATCAGGATGATAGAGACTCCTTTTAGTTTAGGTTGATCTAGGCCATAAGCAGACCTACGTCAAGATAACCCTTCTTTGAAACACTTTGGGAGTGCTCCTATATCCGAATCCAAATAATGAATTAGAGCACATGGAGCCGTTTCCTTATTTTTCTGTCAAGAAAAAATATGGTAGACTAACTGATATTTCTATCAGTTAATGAAAGAGCCCAATGCAAAAAAAAATGCATGTTGGGTCTTTGAAAGAGTTCGAATCATTTTAATAAGAATTAGTTCGATCTGTTTTACCGAGAAGGTCTACGGTTCGAGTCCGTATAGCCCTATACTAATACTAATCTCAAATAATAATAATAAACATAATTCATAAACATAAAATATTCTATATATAGAATAGAATCAAAACAGATTGAATTTCGAAGATTCGAATTCGAAATTCGAAACAAAAATTAGAATTTTCTTTTGAATTACTTTGATTTAGACAAGTCCGAAGCGAGGTGAACGCAAAAGGGTTTTGTTTGTTTTGTTTGTATAAGAGATTTATACTATATTGAAATAAAATCGAAGGAAGTGTAATGAAAATAGGATTCCAATCGAGAAATCTTAAAACGAAACATCACAACAAACAAACGAAACTATGCGGTTCGATCAAAATGAATTGTTGTTTTGATTAACCAATTATCGATGACTTGACAATGAATTCCAATTTGAATCGACAAATTTGGTCTATTTTCCACATTCATAGGAGTTCGGCTATGTTTCTGCTTTACAAATATGATATTTTCTGGGCATTTCTAATAATATCAAGCGTTATTCCTATTTTGGCATTTCTAATTTCCGCAGTTTTAGCCCCGATTAACAAAGGGCCAGAGAAACTTTCTAGTTATGAATCGGGTATAGAACCAATGGGCGATGCTTGGTTACAATTTCGAATCCGGTATTATATGT